GGGCATTGTAATTCTTTCTACCTCTCGGGGTATAATGACAGACCGAGAGGCTCGACTAGAAAGAATAGGCGGAGAAATTTTGTGTTATATATGGTAATCTTTCTAATATCCAAATTGAATATGAAACTTCTTTTTTGTGAAAAAAAAAAGAGAAGAGGTGGGTTGTCTAATAGAGTTCTTCCTCCACTAGTTGATACTTCAAGGGGGTTTTACCTGGAATGAAAGAACAAAAATGGATTCATGAAGGTTTAATTACTGAATCGCTTCCCAACGGCATGTTCCGAGTTCGTTTAGATAATGAAGATATTATTCTAGGTCATGTTTCGGGAAAGATCCGACGTAGTTTTATACGGATACTGCCAGGAGATAGAGTCAAAATTGAAGTAAGTCGTTATGATTCAACTAGAGGTCGTATAATTTATCGACTCCGCAACAAAGATTCGAAAGATTAGGTGTTTTTTCAACTTCACTATTTATAATTTATTTCGTATTCGTAGGAATACGATTTGAAATTGAAAATTTCAAGAAACTTATTTTCTTCCAAGAAGTGGATTCAAAATTAAAGTAAGGAGTGACAAATATGAAAATAAGAGCTTCCGTTCGTAAAATTTGTGAAAAATGTCGACTAATCCGTCGTCGGGGACGAATTATAGTAATTTGTTCCAACCCAAGACATAAACAAAGACAAGGCTAATCAGACTCGTTAAAGACCTGATATACAAATAGGGGATCTGTTTTGACCTGAAATGGATATATCCATATATCTCTGACTCAAATTTATGAGATGATAAAATATGGCAAAAGCTATACCGAAAAAGGGTTCACGTGGACGTATTGGTTCACGTAAGAGTACACGTAAAATACCAAAGGGGGTTATTCATATTCAAGCAAGTTTCAATAATACCATTGTGACTGTTACAGATGTACGGGGGCGTGTGGTTTCTTGGTCCTCCGCCGGTACTTGTGGCTTCCGAGGTACAAGAAGAGGGACGCCATTTGCTGCTCAAACCGCAGCGGCAAATGCTATTCGTGCAGTAGTAGATCAAGGTATGCAACGAGCAGAAGTCATGATTAAAGGTCCCGGTCTCGGAAGAGACGCAGCATTACGAGCTATTCGCAGAAGTGGTATACTATTAACTTTCGTACGGGATGTAACTCCTATGCCACATAATGGCTGTAGACCCCCGAAGAAACGGCGTGTGTAAAAATCAAAATAGAAGATATTTCACTAGCAAGAGAAACAAGAGAAATAAATGATTCAATGATCTGATCAAATAATATTATTATGGTTCGAGAGAAAATAGCAGTATCTACTCGGACACTACAGTGGAAGTGTGTTGAATCAGCAGCAGACAGTAAGCGTCTTTTTTATGGGCGCTTTATTCTGTCTCCGCTTATGAAAGGTCAAGCAGACACAATAGGCATTGCGATGCGAAGAGCTTTGCTTGGAGAAATCGAAGGAACATGTATCACACGCGCAAAATCTGAGAAAATATCTCACGAATATTCTACCATAATGGGTATTCAAGAATCAGTACATGAAATTTTAATGAATTTGAAAGAAATCGTATTGAGAAGTAATCTCTATGGAACTTGTGAGGCGTCTATTTGTGTCAGGGGCCCTGGATATGTAACTGCTCAAGATATCCTCTTACCGCCTTATGTAGAAATCGTCGATAATACACAGCATATAGCTTGCTTGACAGAACCCATTGAGTTGGTTATTGGATTACAAATAGAGAAGAATCGCGGATATCTTATAAAAGCGCCAAATACCTTTCAAGATGGAAGTTATCCTATAGATCCAGTATTCATGCCTGTTCGAAATGCGAATCATAGTATTCATTCTTATGAAAATGGTAACAAAGAAATACTATTTCTCGAAATATGGACAAATGGAAGTTTAACTCCTAAAGAAGCACTTCACGAAGCCTCCCGGAATTTGATTGATTTATTGATTCCATTTTTACATACCAATGAAGAAAATTTAAATTTAGAGGACAATCAACACATGGTTCCTTTACCCCCTTTTACCTTTTATGATAAATTGGCTAAACTAACAAAAAATAAAAAAAGAATGGCGTTGAAATCGATTTTTATTGACCAATCAGAATTACCTCCCAGGATCTATAATTGCCTCAAAAGGTCGAATATATATACATTATTGGACCTTTTGAATAACAGCCAAGAAGATCTTATGAAAATGGAGCATTTTCGCATAGAAGATGTCAAACAAATTTTAGGGATTCTAGAAAAAAATTTCGTAATTGATTTACCGAAAAATAAGTTTTAAATCCATTGGATTTTTTTTATTATTCAAAAAAAAAAAAAAGGCCGAAAATAGGTTTTGAATCTTTAGGACAATTCATATATTCGGAATCGGCATAGATTCATAAGTTAATTGAATAGATGTATCTAGGGAGAATTCACTTTGAAGCGACCGTTCCCTAGATACATACGTCGTGATATTTTATTTCACAATTGAATCAAATTAAATCAA